ACAGACGTCTGTCTGTTGGCATTCCAGCCTTTCTTCTTCAGGGCCTACCCGAAAGAGAATCCAGTACCTCTTATAGGGCAAACCGGCCCCCGTGGATATCTTTGCTTCGGAACAAAACAAGTAGGCTCAGTCAACTGGAATGTATCCATATGGGGGATCCTCCAATTGAGAGGATCCATCCATCGGCCTGAGAAAGGTTTATCTATTTTCTTTACTTATTTTATTCCGTTTCATTTTTATTCAGTTAAACCAATGATTCATTATTGAAGCAGATAGCAACAGCCATTTCATCAGACATGCGTATTTTTTATTATCCAGTGGATTTCCATGGTTTTTTTAATGGAAATTGTTTGATGTAGTTAGAGTTAGTACTCTGCGCCGTTCAAGAATTCTGATCTTGAGGCATGATCGTCTAATAAGAAGGGTTTCAATTTATTCAAATGAACGAATTATTAATATGAGATATAAAGAACACTACTACAAGCAGTACTATACCCCTGATCGCGAAATTGAAATATCGATTGATTCTTGAACCCCGTGAATCACGTGAAAGTGAAAGTAGGATACTCCAAATTCGGGGGTCAGAGAGTTTTAGAAAACGTTATTGCTGAAAAAAATGGGAGATCCCACTGAACCTAATTTGGTCCAGGAATGTACGAGATAGTGAGAATTCTTGATCTCTCTCAATTCGAAGATCCAGAATTGGAATTCACGCCCTTGCATAGATTGGATTCTACATTTTTTTACTTTATTCTTTATTTTTGAACTTTAGTAAAATTGCAAAATGATATGATGTGGTTAGCATCCATGGCTGAATGGTTAAAGCGACCAACTCATAATTGGCAAATTCGCGGGTTCAATTCCTGCTGGATGCAGGCCAATGGTAAGTCTATTGGCTCTAAAAGAATCTCATCATATATAACATAACGAATTGCTATGTTATATATGATATATTTACACCATAACTTAGGAACAAAACAATAAGAACTCGAATTCTTATCGATACTGGAACTCATAGGGAAAAAAATGGATGGGATCGAATTTGCAGTATTTACAGAAAAGAGTCTTCGGTTATTGGGGAACAATCAATATACTTCTAATGTCGAATCAGGATCAACTAGAACAGAGATAAAGCATTGGGCCGAACTCTTCTTTGGTGTCAAGGTAATAGCTATGAATAGTCATCGACTACCCCGAAAGGGTAGAAGAATGGGACCGGACAGACAATGCATTACAGACGTATGATCATTACGCTTCAACCGGGTTATTCTATTCCACCTTTTAGAGAGAAAAGAACTTAAAGCAAAACACTTAATAACACGGCAATCCATTTATACAAAACTTCTATCCCGAGCACACGCAATAGATCCGTAGACAGCCAAGTGAAATCCAATCCACGAAATAATTTGATCTATGGACAGCATCATTGTGGTAAAGGTCGTAATGCCAGAGGAATCATTACCGCAAGGCATAGAGGGGGAGGTCATAAGCGTCTATACCGTAAAATCGATTTTCGACGGAATCAAAAAGGCATATCTGGTAGAATCGTAACCATAGAATACGACCCTAATCGAAATGCATCCATTTGTCTCATACACTATGGGGATGGTGAGAAGAGATATATTTTACATCCCAGAGGGGCTCTAATTGGAGATACCATTATTTCTGGTACAGAAGTTCCTATATCAATGGGAAATGCCCTACCTTTGAGTGCGGTTTGAACTATTGATTTACGTAATTGGAAGTAACCAATTAGGTTTACGACGAAGCCTAGAAATCGATCACTGATCCAATTTGAGTACCTCTACGGGACAGACCTCAACAGAAAACTGTTGAGTAACGGCAGCAAGTGATTGAGTTCAGTAGTTCCTCATAGAAGATTATTGACTCTAGAGATATGGTAATATGGAGAAGACAAGATTGTTTGAAGCACACACAGAACCGGAAGCGCCCCTTATTTCAAAGAGGAGAGGACATTCCCATTTCATTTGATGGTCAGAGGCGAATTGAAAGCTAAGCAGTGGGAATGTAATTAAGATCCCCCGGGGGGAAAATCGAGATGTCTCCTACGTTACCCGTAATATGTGGAAGTATCGACGTAATTTCATAGAGTCATTCGGTCTGAATGCTACATGAATACCATAAGCCAGATGACGGAACGTAGAGACCTAGGATGTAGAAAATCATAACATGAGTGATTCGGCGGATTTGAATTCCTATATAATATATCCAGTCATGGGGTACTTCATCATACGATTCATATAAGATCCATCCGTCTAGATATCATTATCTACATCTAGAAAGCCGTATGCTTTGGAAGAAGCTTGTACAGTTTGGGAAGGGGTTTTTTTTGATAAAAAAGAGGAATCTACTTCAACCGATATGCCCTTAGGCACGGCCATACATAACATAGAGATCACACGTAGAAGGGGTGGACAAGTCGCTAGAGCAGCGGGTACTGTAGCGAAACTGATTGCAAAAGAGGGTAAATCGGTCACATTAAGATTACCATCTGGGGAGATCCGTTTGCTATCCCCAAACTGCTTAGCAACAGTCGGACAAGTGGGTAATGTTGGGGCGAAGCTAAAAAGTTTGGATAGAGCCGGATCGAAGTGTTGGCTAGGTAAGCGTCCTGTAGTAAGAGGAGTAGTTATGAACCCTGTGGACCATCCCCATGGGGGCGGTGAAGGAAGATCCCCAATTGGTAGAAAAAAACCCACAACCCCGTGGGGTTATCCTGCGCTTGGAAGAAAAAGTAGGAAAAGGAAAAAATATAGTGATCGTTTTATTCTTCGTCGCCGTAAGTAAATAGGAATATTTTTCATCCCGTTTTTCTCTGTGATGGGCGAACGACGGGAATTGAACCCGCGCATGGTGGATTCACAATCCACTGCCTTGATCCACTTGGCTACATCCGCCCCTCAGCTAGATAAGGGATTTCTTCTTTTTTTTTTTCATTCATCATTATTGTATTTATTCTGACCTCCATACTTAGATCGAGATATTGGGCATAGAATGCTAATCTAAAAAATGTAAAAGAAAGGAGTAATCGGCTGTGAGACGTTCCCAAAAAACAAATCCTTTTGTAGCTAGTCATCTATTGAGAAAAATAGAAAAACTCAACATGACGAAGGAGAAAGAAACAATAGTAACTTGGTCTCGGGCATCTACCATTATACCCAAAATGATTGGCCATACAATCGCTATTCATAATGGAAAGGAGCATATACCTATTTATATAAAAGGTCGTATGGTAGGTTACAAATTGGGAGAATTCGTACCCACTCGGACTTTCGTGGAAGATGCACATGAAAATGAGAAAAACGATAATAGATCTCAAAAATGAAAAAAAAATCAAAAAACAAATATAAGATTAAGATAAGAAAATAAGATAAGAATTCAGATAATAATGAAGAAAAGAAAGAAAATAGTAAGAAAGAAAATAGTGACGTGAGGAATAACTTTTTTATGACAAATTTGCAAGAAGCGGTAAATATCCCTATGATCAAGAAATCAAGTTATGATAAAAAAATCAAAATTTCAGCTCAACATATAAATATGTCTGCTTCCAAAGTGCGAAGAGTAATTGATCAGATTCGAGGGCGTTCTTATGAAGAAACACTTCTAATACTTGGATTGAAATTCATGCCTTATCGAGCATGTTACCTCATCTTAAAATTGATTTATTCCGCAGTTTCTAGTAATAATATGCATTTTAACGAAGTTGATTTATTCATTAGTAAAGCTGAAGTTAATAAGAGTAGTATTGTTAAAAGATTTAGACCTCGAGCTCGAGGGCGTAGTTATATGATAAAAAGACCTATGTGTCATATAACAATTGAATTAAAAGAGAAATCGAAATCACTTTTAGATCAATCTATTATTTAGATTCCCATAAAAAATAAAAATAAAATCAATATAAATATAGACGAGTAGCATAAATACAAATAGTATAAATTTCGAATTTAGACAAATAAAGAACATAATTTGGAAAATATGGACATAATAATAAATATAATCATAAATAATATGGATGGATAACATGGTACGAAAAATCAATCCGCTTGGCTTTCGCCTTGGTACAACTCAAAACCATCATTCTTTTTGGTTCGAACATCCAAAATATTATCCTGCAGGCCTACAAGAAGATCAAAAAATACGTAATTATATAAAAAACTATATACAAAGAAATAAAAAAATCGGTTTCGAAGGAATTGTACGTATAGAAATAAATAAAAAAATTGATGTGATTGAAGTAATAATCTATGTCGGATTTTCTATTAAACAAGATCAAAAACAAGATAAAAATAAAAAAGATCAAAAACAAGATAAAAATAAAAAGAATCAAAAACAAGAAATTGAAGAATTACAAAAGAATATACAAAAAGAATTTCCTTTTGTAAATCGGAAAATAAATATTGCTTTCGCAATAATTAAAAAACCTTATCAACAACCTATTATTCTTGCAGAATATATAGCTTTACAAATAAAGAATCGAGTTTCTTTTCGAAAGGCAATGAAAAAGGCTATTGAATTAGCTAAAGAAGCAGGTACAGAAGGAATTAAAATACAAATTGCGGGACGTCTTGGGGGACAAGAGATTGCACGAGTGGAATACTTCAGAGAAGGTCGAATTCCTTTACAAACAATTCGCGCTAAAATAGATTATTCTTCCTATACAATTCAAACTGTCTACGGAGTATTAGGTATTAAAATTTGGATATTTGTAAACTAAGATCTGTCTTCTCATTTTTGATAGAACAAAAAATGAGAAATTCTTAGATTTTTTCCTTATGCTTAAAAATATAATACAGAATTCTTATTCTATAAGGTTAAATAAAAACCGAAGGAACCCTTTTGTATAATTGCTATGCTTAGTGTGTGACTCGTTAGTTTTTAATTTAGAAGATAAAAGAAAAAAGGAATCTAGAAGATGAAAGAAAAAAAAAATGCCAATTCCAATAATATACTAATAATAAAAAATCAACTAATTAAATAACTAGCTTATTGCTTCATATTGTCGAGATCCTAAGAAACAGTCACTATATGAATAAAAAAATCATATAGATGTAAACAACTGAGATTTTTTCTATAAAAAAAAAGAAAGAAAATACAATGCAAAATCGCAAACAAGAAAAGGGATGTGGATAAATGGAAGGATGATAGAAAGAATAGAAAGAATAACAAGAAAAAAAGATAGATATAAGATTCCAATTTGTATGGTTCATGAATCAGGTTAGAAAAAGCAGTGTGATAAAGCATCAGTCAATTCAATAATAATTGAAGGCATAATTCGAAATATCAAAATAACAAAAGAAAAATGGGAAAATTTCCATTTTTTTCTTTTTTTTTTTCAAGGAGCTTGAGTTAATCAAACTAAAGAAGTTAACTCGGATTGGAAAAGTATTTTTCAGGAAGCTCCATTGCAGAGTTCATACCTAACCATTAATGGAGAAGCTATAGGAACGACAGAACCTGTGACTGCATAGGACTTTGAAAGAATCCGAATAATTCATTGGAACGGGGGATGGCGTAACAAACCAAAAAAAAACGATTTCCTCTGTTCGTTTGAACTTTCTAAAAAAAAGGAAAGAGTAGAGTACATATTCGCCCGCGAAATTTCTTTATTGCATTAATAGTATTTAAGTGTGATTCTATAGGAATGAAATAAGGAACAGGAAATTTACGAAAAAAGAAGTATTACATTATCCAAAAATACAGAAATATACGCTCCTGAGTTTATATCTTCTCTTCTGCGAAATTGTAATATTCTTTTAGTTATTAACCATTTGACTTTCATTTCATTCGCGAGGAGCTGGATGAGATGAAACTCTCATGTCCAGTTCTGAAGTAGAGATGGAATTAAGAAAAAAAAGAACCATCGACTATAACCCTAAAAGAACCAGATTTCGTAAACAACATAAAGGAAGAATGAAGGGAAAATCTCATCGAGGAAATAAGATTTGTTTTGGAAGATACGCTCTTCAAGCGCTTGAACCTACTTGGATGACAGCTAGACAAATAGAAGCAGGGCGAAGGGCCATGACACGATATGCGCGTCGTGATGCAAAAATATGGATACGTATATTTCCTGATAAGCCTATTACAGCAAAAAGCGCAGAAACACGTATGGGTTCGGGAAAGGGAGACCCTAAATTTTGGGTATCCGTTGTTAAACCCGGTCGAATACTTTATGAAATGAGCGGAGTGTCCGAAACTATAGCTAGAACAGCTATCTTAAGAGCTGCACGAAAAATGCCTATACGAACTCAATTTATTAAAGATGTTAAACAAAACAAAGTATTAGGAATGAAAAAGAAAACACAACCAGGAATTTAGTTTTTTTTTGGACAAACAGTATTTCTTTCTTCTTTTATCCTTTTCCATTGCAAATAACAGATAACAGATTATAAGAATGATATGATTCAACCTCAGACCCTTTTGAATGTGGCAGATAACAGTGGAGCTCGAAAATTGATGTGTATTCGAATCCTAGGAAATGGTAATCGGCGATATGCTCATATTGGTGATATTATTGTTGCTGTAATAAAAGATGCAGTTCCCAATATGTCTCTAAAAAGATCCGAAGTAGTTAGAGCTGTAATTGTACGTACGTGTAAAGAACTAAAACGCGAAGACGGTGTCATAATACGATATGATGATAATGCAGCAGTTATTATTGATCAAAAAAGAAAGCCAAAAGGAAGTCGAGTTTTTGGTCCATTCGTTGAAGAATTGAAAGAATTGAATTTTACTAAAATAATTTCAATAGCTCCTGAAATACTATAAATTAGAAATAAAGAAAATAATATAATTAATAGAGGGTAGTAGATGAGACTAGGATAGAGTAAGTATCTGAAAAAGATCAATGGATTGTGCATCATGTATATACTTAAAAAATAAATGATAAAAAAAAATATAGACTAGAAAATAAATCAAAAGAAAAAACTAAAGCATGTTGATTATAAAAAAATTAGGAAGAACTAAAAATTAAAGCTTGTTATGGGTAGGGACACTATTGCTAATCTTATAACCTCTATCAGAAACGCAGATATGAATAAAAATAGAACGGTTCGAATACCATACACAAATATTTGCGAAAACATAGTGAAAATACTTTTACGAGAGGGTTTTATTGAAAATGTTCGTAAACATCAGGAAAGCAACAAATATTTCTTGGTTTCAACTCTGCTACGACATAAAAAAACAAATCGAAAAGGAATATATCAAAAAAGAACCATTTTAAAGCGTATTAGCCGACCCGGTGTACGAATTTATTCCAACTATCAACGAATTCCTAAAATTTTAGGAGGAACAGGAATTGTAATTCTTTCGACTTCCCGAGGTATAATGACAGATCGAGAAGCCCGACTACAAAAAATTGGAGGAGAGATATTGTGTTATATATGGTAATTCGAATATCTAGTATATAATATGCGAATTTTTCCAAAACTTCTTCTTTTTTTTTTGCAAATGGTAGTGAGTTATATAGTATTTCATTTTTTTAGTATATTCAATTTAATATATTAAAATAAAAATTAAAATAAAAGATATTAAAAAAGAAAAGGAAGTACTTAAAATGGTAGAGAAAGAAAAAAAATTCATTCATGTGGGTCTTGTTACTGATTCATTTCCTAACGGTATGTTCCGAGTCCGTTTAGATAATGGAAGTCTAGTTTTAGGATATATATCAGGCAAGATCCGGCTCAGTCTTATACATATAATGTTGGGAGATAAAGTATTAATTGAATTAAGTCCTTATGATTTAAACAAGGGACGCATAATTTATAGACTTCCCAGTAAAGATTCGGACCCGAATGGGAAATACAATTCCGAGTGAAAAAGTCAAAAAACTTATTTTCTTTGAAAAAAAAAAAGAAAATAAAATAAATAAATAAATAATTAAGGTAAGGAATAAGCAATATGAAAAAAAGGGCTTCTGTTCGTAAAATTTGTCACAAATGCCAGTTAATCCGTAGACACGGACGAATTACAGTCACTTGTGAAAAATCAAGGCATAAACAAAGACAAGGGTAATCTTCTTTCAAATTTCAAAGAAATTTTCTTTCTAAATCTAAAGAAAGTACCTGCGCAAAACAAAGTCAACAAAACATTAAATTTTCCCATGAAATAGATATCTCTGTATTTTTCTTTATTCTTTATGTATATTATATTCTTAGTTTGGACTTATGTGAGATGAAAAAAATATGACAAAAGCTATACCAAGAATTGGTGTTCGCAGGAGACGTATTAGTTTGCGTAAAAATGTACGTAGAATATCAAAAGGAATTATTCATATTCAAGCAAGTTTTAACAATACCATTGTAACTGTTACAGATGTACGAGGTCAGGTGGTTTCCTGGGCTTCCGCTGGCACTTCCAGATTTAAGGGCAAAAAAAGAGGAACACCCCATGCTGCTCAAACAGCAGCAGTAGATGCTATTTCCACACTAGTGGATCAGGGTATGCAACGAGCAGAAGTGAAAATCAAGGGTCCTGGGCTCGGAAGAGACGCAGCACTACGAGCCATTTATGAAAGTCGAATATTTATACGTTTCGTACGTGATGTAACACCTATGCCACATAATGGGTGTCGGCCCCCTAAAAAAAGACGTGTGTAGAAATAAGAATTCAATCGATTTCAAGAGAAATAAATTATTCAATTGTAAAATTAATCTAAATAGTATGGTTCGAAAGGAAGTAACAGGATCCACTCAACCAATACAGTGGAAGTGTGTTGAATCCCGAGTATATAGTAAGCGTCTTTATTATGGTCGTTTCATTCTGTCACCGCTTATGAAAGGGCAAGCTGATACCATCGGTATTGCCGTGCGAAGGGCTTTACTTGGAGAAATAGAAGGTACGTGTATCACACGTGCAAAATTTGAGAAGGTTCCACATGAATATTCTACGATAATAGGTGTTGAGGAATCAGTACATGAAATCTTACTAAATTTGAAAGAAATTGTATTAAGAAGTAATCTCTATGGAGTAGGAGACGCATCCATTTGCGCTAGAGGTCCTAAATATGTAACTGCTCAAGATATCATCTCACCACCTTCTGTGGAAATAGTGGATCCAACACAACATATAGCCAATCTGACAGAACCAATTGATTTTTTTATAGAATTACAAATAAAAAGGAGTTTCGGATATCGTATAGAATCTACAAATAACTCTCAAGATGGAACTCTTCTTATAGATGCTGTATCCATGCCTGTTCGAAATGCGAATTATAGTATTCATTCTTATGGAAATGAAAAACAAGAGGTACTTTTTCTAGAAATATGGACAAATGGAAGTTTAACTCCTAAGGAAGCACTTTTAGAGGCTTCTCGTAATTTGATTGATTTATTTCTTCCTTTTCTACATACGGAACAAGAAGGAAAAGGTACAAATTCCGAAGAAAATAAAAATAAATTTACTATAGCCTTTTTAACCTTTCAAAAAAATTTAACTAATTTCAATTTAAAGAAGAAGAAAAATACAATTCCATGGGATTGTATTTTTATTGACCAATTAGAATTGCCTTCCAGAACGTATAACTGTCTCAAAAGGTCCAATATACATACATTATCGGACCTTTTGAGTAACAGTCAACAAGATCTTATGAAAATGGAATATTTCCGTAAGGAAGATGTAAAACATATATTGGATACTTTACAGAAGCATTTCGCAATGGATTTACGTAAGAAGAAATTCTCATTTTAAAGCCATAGTCAATTTATCATCTTCTTTTTCGAATTTCAAGAAAAAAGAAATACTAAAATTAAATTCAAAATTCCACCGAAAAAATCAAACAATTTGTCATTTTTTCCACCATCTTTCGTGGAATGGATCATAATAAAACTCATGTATCTAGTATCTAGGGAAGATTCACTTTGAAGTAACTATTCCCTAGATACCCTTATTAAATTATGGTACTTTACCGCTTGAAAAAAAAAGATATCTATAGATATATATAGATATCTAAAAGAGCCCTAATGTTAAGGATTTATCAATAGGTAAGGTTGCCCCAATACCTAACCAAAGAGCTACTGCAGTACCGATCAAAAAAACAGTTGTAGCTACTGGGCGACGAAATGGATTTTGGAATTTATTGACATTTTCCAAAAAGGGTACTGTCAATAATCCTAATGGTACTGAAACCATTAAAAGAACACCCAATAACTTATTGGGTACTGTACGGAGTATTTGAAATACGGGAAAAAAATACCATTCAGGTAATATTTCTAAAGGAGTTGCAAAAGGGTCGGCAGGTTCACCAATCATTGATGGTTCTAGAACCGCTAAACCAACATTACATGCAATAGTACCAAAAATTACTACTGGAAAAATATATAAGAGATCATTGGGCCAAGCGGGTTCCCCATAATAATTATGTCCCATCCCCTTAGCCAATTTTGCTCTTAATACAGGATCATTCAAGTCGGGTTTCTTTGTTATTAGGATAGGTGGATTCTAATGAATTCATCCCCCGAGGGAACCGGACATGATAATTTTTCATCATCCGGCTCGAGCAAGAATTACATAAATAAACCCATATCTTGGAAAATCGTGAATTCAATAATTGAATAAAATCAAATAACATAATAAAATCCAATAAAATATACATAGAAAATAAGATATAAAAAAGCAAATAATATATATATAGTATGGAACTATCCAAAAAATAGTATAGAAATATCTAAAAACATAAAAAATGTAAGAAAAGATTGATCAGGTTATTATTTTCCAAAATTGCAAGATTCAGTTAGAAGTAAATGCTCGGTATCCAAGTAGGCTTACAAGGTTAGCTATTTTTAATTGCTTGTTGGATTGTCTCATGTCTTTGGTGTTTATCCCCACAATATATCATTTTATTACGACCAAAGTATTTACTTGTTACTAATAAAGTCTAGCCCATATTTTTCTTTAGATCCTTTCTTTCACTCCGATAGTATCATAGATCGTAATCAATGCAAAAGAAATGAATGCATTTCAAAACTAATAAAATACTAAAAAAAGAAATAAACAAAAAAAGTTAAGTGTACTAGATAAGGATATGACCAGGCAAAAGATTAGATCGTTCCATATCACTTATTCTATTCCACTTTACGGATCTTACGGAGCCTGCTCATGAATGAAATTTTGATCATAGAAAATCTTTTCCTCAAGTGAATCGGCCTATCCTATGTTATGTAAGTAGGGGACTTACGTGTTGATTGGATGCGGAAACACGTTGTGTCGTGAATTTCAACGTGGCGGATAAATTTATATATCTGCGTGGCTAAATCAATAGTTCAAGTCATACACTCCCATAATCCATCTCCTCTTACTAAACTAAAATGGAAAATTCACTTCAACTATTCATTCATAAAGAATACAAATCTTTCCGATTCGAAGTTGAAGAGAAGCATTCCAAAAATATGTTTTATTTTTCAATAATCCATAGTTGAAACAATGAAATACTATTTTCCTCCCCAATAAGATGAATTACACTATATCTTTCCTATCTATCTACAGAGGACCAGAAATACCTTGCTTACGTATCATTAGAAAGTGCATTAACATAAATACAGCAGTAAGGAGAGGTAATACAAAAGTATGTAAACTATAAAAACGAGTCAAAGTGGATTGGCCTACACTAGCACTTCCGCGTAATAACTCTACTAAAGGTGAGCCTATTACAGGAATAGCTTCGGGTACACCCGTCACGATTTTGACTGCCCAATAACCAATTTGGTCCCACGGTAAGGAATAACCAGTTACACCAAAAGATGCAGTCAATACCGCCAAAACCACACCAGTAATCCAAGTTAATTCACGGGGTTTTTTAAATCCACCAGTAAGATATACACGAAATACGTGCAAGATCATCATTAGAACCATCATACTTGCCGACCACCGATGAACTGATCGGATTAACCAACCAAAGTTGGCTTCGGTCATTATGTATTGAACAGAAGAAAAAGCCTCTGCAACGGTTGGGCGATAGTAAAAAGTCATCGCAAAACCCGTAGCTACTTGTACTAGAAAACAAGTAAGTGTGATTCCTCCTAAACAATAAAATATGTTGACATGAGGAGGAACATATTTACTAGTTATATCGTCTGCAATAGCCTGAATTTCGAGACGTTCCTCAAACCAATCATATACTTTATTGAGATAGGTAACCCACGGTACTTCCCCCCCTAAGAACCGTATAGGAAAATTTCATTTCATACGGCTCAAGCAGAAACACACAAATATGGATTTCAACGGATATTATAATAAGAAGTTCAAAACTTCGTTAACTAGTAGATTGATTCAACTTGTACAGAAGATATGAAACACAAAAAATCCGGAATTTCTTCTTTGTGATGACAATGCCAAAAAAATTTCAAGTTGGCTCATTTGTTTTTTTTTTTTTACAGACCTCTTGAATCTTCTCTTGCCTCTATTTTCTTTGTTTGAATTTGTTATATATATATATATTTTTCTTTTTTACTCTTAATAAGAATTATCTTGTTAAGATCCTATAACCTATGAATCTTGAAACCTCAGATTCATACTAAAACCACGATGATTTTTTCTTAAGCTAAACATAAGGGGTTGATGAGTAAGAACCCTTTAATGATCACTTAGTTAATGAATAAAAATATATATATAATGACTAAATATGATTTTTGCAAACAAGGTTGCCCGTTGGTCAAATAAAATATCAAAGTAAAAAAAAATTTGTTTGATTAGAAAATAACCGTTTGAATCTTTTTTAGCTCGGCTGCGAGGTCTTAATACTAGGTATGAATCATAGTTTCCATATTTCTGAATTCTATACTATATATATATATCCTTTTTTCATGTTCCGGATACTCGAATAAATATCCAATAAATATCCGATGAAGTCGAATCATCTTGATAGAGATAACAGGACTATTCTATGTATTATTAATAGGATCCGTTTAAACAAGTCACACACTCATATTCCCGAAATACCAAAACAAAAAAATTTCACGATCGAACTAACAAAATGTCTAGAAATCATAAATTTATTAAGTTCATACAAAAATTTCTTCTTTGAGCAAGAAACTATGACTTCATAGTTATTATTTCCTACTTCCTAGTTCTTAGAAAAGAAAATAAACTTTAATTCCTAGAAATTCCATCGACTAAAATAGAAGAATTATATATTTCCAAAATTATGGATAGGAATATCGCAAATAGAGCCATTGCGATTCCCATAAGTGGTGTAGTGCCCCAACCTGGAGCTACTTTACCATATTCTGAATTCAAGGGTTTCAATAAATCACCCACAGGAGTTCGTCTTGGCCCAGATCTAGACCTATCCTCAAAGCCTTGTGTAGCCATACATTCTATTTAATCATTGGTTGAGATCTGTTGACTTTGTATACTATTCCGTTGTAGTTGTAAATGAACGATCTTTTTAGAGATCCATTTTAATTTGGATATTATCATATTATCGAAAAATGGAAATAGCAACCTTAGTCGCCATCTTTATATCTGGTTTACTTGTAAGCTTTACTGGGTATGCCGTATATACCGCTTTTGGGAAACCTTCTCAACAACTAAGAGACCCATTCGAAGAACACGGGGACTAGTTAAAGTAATTTAAAGTAATGAGCCTCCAAATATGGAGGCTCATTAGTTCAATTTAATTATTTTAAATAAAAAAATTTATTTCATTTTTTTATTTTAGTTGGAACCTTAGGGGGTTCTCGAAAAAAGATAGCGAAAAAAATGATTCCTAAAGTCGAGACTAAAAGGAATGTATAAACCAATGCTTCCATAGATTCGATCTTTACAATTTTAGCTTCCACACCTATTCATGGGAGATCTTTTAACATATATTATTTACCATATAAAAAAAAGAAGGAGAGTCAAAGAAGAGATGCCAAGTTCACATTTCTTCTGGTATCTTATGGCAAATCAAACAAAAAAGAAAAAAGCGAAAGATACCATAAAAATGTGATATCAAACTACTTGTTTCTTTGTAGTTGGATCGCCAACTTTTTGGAATGTTCCAAATTCCACTTGAGCATCCAAATCTGGATCAATACCAGCAAAAACATCTCTAAACAAGGTTCTAGAGCCATGCCAAATGTGACCAAAAAAGAAGAGCAAAGCAAACGTCGCATGACCAAAAGTGAACCAACCCCTTGGACTGCTACGAAAAACACCATCCGATTTCAAAGTAGTCCTATCTAATTCAAAAATTTCACCTAATTGGGCACGTCTAGCATATTTTTTAACAGTAGCGGGATCAGAATAACTTATTCCATTAAGTTCGCCACCGTAGAACTCAACAGTTACGCCTACTTGTTCAACACTATATTTAGATTCCGCTCTTCTAAAAGGGACATCGGCTCTCACAATTCCATCTTCATCTACTAAAACTACTGGAAATGTTTCAAAAAAAGTAGGCATACGGCGCACAAAAAGTTCACGTCCTTCTTTATCCCTAAAGACAGGATGTCCTAACCAACCAACCGCTATTCCATCCCCATTGTCCATTGAACCCGCTCTGAATAATCCCCCTTTTGCTGGATTATTACCAATATAATCATAAAAAGCTAATTTTGCGGGAATTTTTGACCAAGCTTCCGATAAACTAAGATTTTCATCTAGTCCTGCGCTAACTCTTCGGTATATTTCTTGTTGAAAATATCCCTGATCCCACTGATACCGAGTAGGACCAAATAATTCTATGGGAGTAGTTGCTGAACCGTACCACATAGTTCCAGCAACTACGAAAGCTGCAAAAAAAACAGCAGCGATGCTGCTGGAAAGCACAGTTTCAATATTCCCCATGCGTAACCCTTTGTATAGACGTTGAGGTGGACGGACACTAAGATGAAATAAACCTGCTAATATGCCCAATGTACCTGCCGCAATATGATGAGAAGCTATTCCACCCGCAACAAAAGGATCAAAACCTTCCGCCCCCCACGTAGGATTTACAGCTTGTACTTTTCCAGTTAGTCCGTAAGGGTCAGACACCCATATTCCAGGACCAAACAAACCCGTTACATGAAATGCACCAAAACCAAAACAAGCCACCCCTGATAGAAATAAATGAATTCCAAAAATTTTAGGCAAATCCAAAGAGGGTTTTCCCGTACGTTCATCACAGAATACTTCGAGGTCCCAATATACCCAATGCCAGATAGCTGCCAAGAAACATAAACCAGAAAACACAATATGGGCTCCTGCTACACCTTCATAACTCCAAAGACCCGGATTTGTTATAGTTTCTCCTGAAATACTCCAACCCCCCCAAGAATTGGTTATTCCTAAACGAGTCATAAATGGTATGACGAACATACCTTGTCTCCACATTGGGTCAAGAACAGGATCAGAGGGATCAAAAACTGCTAATTCGTACAAAGCCATCGAACCAGCCCAACCAGCAACTAGAGCTGTATGCATTATGTGAACAGAAAGCAATCGACCAGGATCATTCAATACGACAGTATGAACACGATACCAAGGTAAACCCATGGAAAAAGCCCTTTCTTTATCAAAGAAAAATAGACACAATCTTTGTCGTTTGATTTTATCACATTGTAAAAAGAATTATATACTATTTACCTAACCCTTCTAATGAATTCCATATTAGAAAGGACTTTATTTGATTCCATTGAAAATGATGGAACAATTCTGTTCGTAATAACAAAGAGAAGCAAATCTATTCTATATCCAATGGGTGTCAATACGCAATGGAAAGATTTTTTTAGAAAAAGTTTAGAGAATAAATGGATATTTAATTTCTCATTTGAAAGATTGATCCGCTCATTAGAATTTTTCTATTCACCTAACTTTTTTTTATAAACTGCGGTATATATTATACAACTGATGTATGTATCATATAGTATATAATCTCAAATAATCTAAATACATTTATACCATTTAGATTTATATATTTTATTCCAATTATACTTATATTTATATATTATATATATATATTTTATTATATTTTTTTATTTTATTATATTTAGATTATATTATATTTAGATTATATTGAATATTATATATTCTTACATATCATATTACAATTCTTACATATTATTTACATTATATATATATATATGGAATATGGGATTTGTAATATGTAATTTGAATTATATAATTGTACTATTTTTTCCATTTCTATTTTCATTTTATATTGCATTGTATCTTTTTTTTCATTTTTTCTATTTTATCCTAGCTATTTCTTTTTTTTTTGTTTGGAATATAGATATTTATATAATAAATATCTATATTATATATTATTAATCTATTTAATAATATAGTAATATTATTTGGATTGGATTTATATATATATATAAATTAAATCCAAATTGTATATAAATTCTAAATATCTAAATAAATAAATACAATATTATAACTATAATATTCTAACATATATATTAATATAATAATACATATATTATGTTATAATATAACATAATATATATATATACTATATAATAATAATATACTATATAATAATATAATAATAAGAAATATAGAAATGCAATTTAATCTAAAATAGAAATTAATAGAAATTTTCGATATTATATTGAATATTATTCAATATATTCTATATAATAGAAATAATAGAAAAATATTCAAAATACAAAATATAGAAAATACAAAATCAAAGTAGAAAAGTATAAATATGTATATTATCTATATATATATATATAGGTATAATAGTAATAGGCAGTAATAAGTAGATTTAATACTAATAAAACTAATAGATAAAATGATAAAATAGATAATATAATAATAATAGATAGAAAAAAAAAGAATGAAAACAACAAAACATTAATCCTTACGTTTCTATATTAAAGTGAAGTAAATTTGAATTTTTTTATTTTGATTTATGCCTATTGGTGTTCCAAAAGTACCTTTTCGGATTCCCGGAGAGGAAGATGCAGTTTGGGTTGACATGTAGTGCGACTTGTCAGACATATTGGGTCATATGGGATTTACCCGTTGTCTCCCCCGATTGAGATATTCTCTGTTTCGCCGAAGAAATATTGGATTGAGTAAGTCATCAATTCTTAGGAGCGTGAAGTACAATTAGATCAATTTCTACGTTATATGCGTAGAATCCATATTCCAAATTTCGAAAATCTTATGGTTTACTTCGATTGAAAAAGTATACAGGCTCCGTTCAAAAAATACCAAATTGGTAACAAATGGGTAATAAAATAATAGGTAATGGAATAGTAGTACATATATATATACTATATTATATACTATATACAGTACGATTATATATACGATTATCACTTGTGTTATAAAAAAGATTTTGTTCTATCTAAACTATAGAAATAGTCCAAAAGTATTCAAAATCCTTTTGCGAAAACAAGACATCCAATAAATCTCAAGGAATTTGATTATAACAAAAAAAGTGGTAATGAGCCCATTTGTCCTATATGTACAAATGGAATTCGGGCATATTTCCCGGAGTAGACCGAAAACCTAAAAGACTTGCAAAGGCCCATTCAGGAACAAGAAAAGAACATCGTGGTTTAAACCCCGATAGGACAATATATCAATGATAAGTTAGTTTAAAAAGTTTCGGAAATTCTTATTCTTTTTTAAGGAAGAAAGACAAAGCTTATCCTCTTTCTTTTGTATTGTATTATTTTTTTTCTTTGTAAAATATATAATAATAATAAAAAAAAAAATAATAATAAGAGCTATAAAATCTTGTCTTGTTAAAAAAAAAGAAATCAAACTAGAAGCGACACATTGATTTTTTTCGTCATTATTCTTTTGAACCGTATGCATCCAAAAGTGCACGTACGGTTTTTCAGGGATAGAAAGAAGTTTTCCCTAATCACACGACTTTTTCGAGAGAGAGTACTTTTTTTAGGCCAACGTATTCGAAAGAAAAATGCTAATTTACTTATTGGTCTCATGATATTTCTAAGTGGAGAAGATCATACTAAAGAGTTATTCTTTTTTATAAACTCCCATGGAGGATCAGTAATTGATGGACTGGCTATTTATAATGTTATGATAACGGTAAAACCTGATGTGAATACCATATGCATTGGGTTAGCTGCGTCGATGGCATCTTTCCTTTTAGCTGGGGGAGAGATTACTAAACGTATAGCATTCCCTCACGCTTGGCGCCAATGAGTTTTTTTTTCAAAAAAAAAAAGAAGACTATGCCTTCGCCATATTAATTAGAAACAAGATAATTAAGTAATAATAGCATGGCATTTTAAGTTCGATATCAATAAACTAGTATATGCAATTTTATATCGAAATAGAAAGAGTAGTATGAAACAAAGGTTATCTTAGATTTCATATTATATGTATGTCATAAGTTTAGCGTCACAAACGAATTTTCTTCAACACCAGAAGTTTCAGTCTCTTTCTTATCTTCTGTTTACACTATGAAAGAAAGAGTACGAAAAAAACCATTTTTACTTCTTTAATTTGATCATAAAGAAACTTTGGGATTGCTAAGTTGCAGACGAGAAAAAAAAACTCTCTCTATCTCTCTCTCTTTATATATATGAGATAAATAAAAATAGAGATAAGATATAAGTAAATAAGTAACAGAACCATCATAGTATTTTTTTTTTCACTTTGTACAAAAAGAAGGGTGGTGAATGGGTCATTCAACGATCTGGATCAAATATATTTGATTTTTTTTTGATCAAAAAAGAGAAAGACGACTCCATTGCAGAGCCGTATGCACCGAACAAAGAAGAGGTGCCTGTACGGTTAACGGTTAGTTAATGTAATTTTCCTATTTGAGTTTAATCTTAGTCCAATTATGGAAAGGAAAATAGAAAAACCGTTCATGATGCTATAGAAATTTATCAGGGTTATGATTCATCAACCTTCTACTCGTCCTCGTAAATCGAAATCGAAATCGAAACCGAAACCGAAATTGAGAAAGAGGAGAATGCTCATGGATGCAAAAGAACTTCAAACCCTTCGCCGCACTATCACAAAGATTTATGCACTAAGGACGGGAACTCCTTACTCAGTTATATCCGCAGACATGGAAAGAGATACTTATATGTCAGCAGAAGAAGCCCAAGCTCATGGCATTGTAGATTTTGTAGGAAAAAAAGTCTAGCTCATGTAAAGAAACGTAAAGAAATTTACATACATATTTCAATTTTCTGTGATTTGCTATTGCATAAAAAAAATTCATAATGATGAATCATTAGGTTAAGATCGATCTAAACCAATCCATTTTTCTATATAGACATACCACATGCCAACTATTAAGCAACTTATTAGAAACGGAAGACAGCCGAAAAGAAATCGTAGAAAAACTCCCGCTCTTAAAGGATGTCCTCAGCGTCGAGGAATATGTACTAGGGTGTATGTGCGACTCGTTCAGATCATGCATTCGAACAAATGATCAATACCAATGAAAAGGCTAGATAGAAAAAATCTATCATAAAGGTATATGGAATTTATGGTTTTGATTGGCACAAATTCAATCATCTAAGTTTGAAATTGGGAATAAGAAACAATCCTCCATTGGTAGCTTAAAGTTATTCATTAAGCGGAGGAAGAAAGAGAGTTCTGTTCTTTTTTTGGAACTTTTATTGGAAAAACGGACTAACAAGGTCAGTTACCTAGCTAACTTTCAAAAAAAAAATGCCGTCACTGTATGTATAACTCTTAAAAGAGCTATTACTTGATAATTTACAGGTAGAGCCAAATATGGTGAACTATACGAGTTCCCAAGGCTATTGGATTAATTGAAAAAAAACGGGGCTCCGGTGTATAGAGAGTACCTCACCGTTTTATACGTAACCATAGAAACGAAGGAACCCCCTATTAATTTATCCCTAAAAATTGGTATTTTATGATAAAATAATTTCAAATAACTAATAAAATAACTAAAAGGAATAGAAAAAAATCGGGGTTGGGAAGGTCATAGTAGCAAAAGCCATTGGAATTGATATTTTATATATTGGAAAACCCGTTTTGTTTTTGTTATAAATGGGATGGAAGTGAGAGGAAGGGGATAATGGAAAGAAGAAAAACCAGTTAGTTATTCAGTAATATTTGATTAAATTAAATGACCAGAGTTAAACGAGGATATGTAGCTCGAAGACGTAGAACAAAAATGCGTTTCTTTGTATCTAGCTTTCGAGGGGCTCATTCCAAAATTATACGAATGATTACTCAACAAAGAATGAGAGCTTTGATTTCTTCTCATCGCGATAGGGGCAGACAAAAGAGGGATTTTCGTCGCTTGTGGATCACTCGGATAAATGCAGTAATTCATGAGAATAAGGTACTCTATAGTTATAGTCGATTTATACATAATCTCTACAAGAACCAATTGCTTCTTAATCGTAAAATACTTGCGCAAATGGCTATATCTAATAAGAATTGCCTTTACATGATTTCCAATAAGATCATCCATTAAAATAAAGGGGATTCAAAAAGCTATATACAGAAATGATTCAAGGAATGATTGAAATAGAATTCCCCGGAGAATGAACTCCGGGAAGATACTTAATAAAATTAGCAAAATAAATAGAAAAAAAGACCCTATTTTTTTTTAGAATACTCTTTCCTTTCATATAATATTTCATATAACTTTTATTTCATATAATAATAATACAAGACTCCAATTTGGATTATTTTAAGTAAAACATCAATCTTAAGTTGAGTTAACATGGAAACTATTTAATTATGTTCTGGTTCTTCTGGTTCGAGAACCAGTAGTTTTTGAGATTGACTTTGTTCTCTTCAATTGAGTACTTTGCAATTGTTTACTTTGCAATTGTCCATTCTTATTAATAAAAGGTAACAACGATAAAATACGAGCTTGTTTTATAGCAATAGTAATTAATCGTTGTTGTTTAAAGTTCAATCTATTTACTTTTCTAGATAATATTTTTCCTTGTTCACTAATAAATCGATTAAGTAAATTTATATTTCTATAATCGACTCGATCCCCCGATCGAATTGGGGGCGAAAGCCTACGAAAAGATCGCTTATATTTACGAATACGAAAAAGTTTTTTTGATTTGTCCATGATTTATTCCTTATCTCTAAAATTCGACTATTTTACTCATTTCCAATTAGCTTTTTTGGAATCATATATTTTTCATTAATATACACTATTCCCTACGAAAATGATATGTATTATATATATGTATATTTATAATCTATTTATATATATTCTTTTTTTTTCTAGAAAAAAATCTCTAAAAACTATAAGAAAATAGTATCTATATCTAGAAAAAAATCCGACTTTAAACTTGCAAAATTTCACTATTGAAACTTTCACTATTTATATAGTTATGTATATATATATGTTCATATATATGTTATTTATATAATATTAAATATTAAGATTAGGTTAAAATCTTAAGTACAAGCATTACTTCTTATGTCTTTAGAAAAATAGAACAGAACATATGGTCTTTCTTTCAATCTATTATCTTATCTATTTTTTGATTTCTCCATGAATCATATGCTTGCGACAATAGCGACAATATTTTTTCAATTCTAATCGACTGGGTGCAGTCTGGGAATTTTTTTGAGTAATATATCTAGAGACACCTGGCGATTCTTTATTGACGCCCTCACTCGTTCGAACACAATTGGTACATTCCAAGATAACTCGAATTCTGCCTCTACCAGCTTTACCTCCTTTCCTACCATCTTTACCCTTGACCATAAAGATAAACCCCCTTTTTTATTTGAATCAACTTAACTTAATTCTTTCATTTTGGATTTTTCACTCAAACCTACTAAGAAGAAAATTAATAGAATAAGAAAAAATTTTAATAGAAGTTACTATATTCGATTTCTATAAATTCAGTTCTAATTAGTTGGAATTATTGGAATTTTATCTAATTAAATTTTATCTAATTAATTGAATATTTATTATTCTTGTTATTATTATTGTATATATTATTATTGAATATATTGTGTATATATAGAGAAAGAGAATCAAAAATATATATATAGAATCAAAGTTCTATAGAGAATAGAAAAAAGGGAATTAACTAGACAAAGTAATAATAATAATAAAATAAATAAAAGAAATCGAAAAATCATTCAATTTCTTTTTACTGATTAATCGGTTATATTCTAAATCCTAATATATATATATATTCAGTTAAGCATCCTCTTTTTATACTATGATCTCGTGGAGCCTACGAGAGACTCCATACAACTTTTTATCGATTTCTGTTTTACAAAATGAAATCTTCAATTGAAATTTATCAAAAAAAAATTTTTTTTTTATAGAGTTTAATACTTTCTTTCTCTTCCTTTACTATCCATTAGAAAGGAAAAGTTCAAATTGAAACTGAAACGTGTGGAAAATTCCATTTCTTTATTTCTTTTTCTTTTTTCGCATGTTAATCCAAAATTAGAAAAAAGGAAATAAGAGGGCATCCGGAAAAAAACGATTAAGTTCTATTAATACACCCGCCAAGGCCACAAACCATAGAGTACTTAACACAGGTGCTGTAGAGAGATATGTTTTTATATCTCGCATGGAAAATCCTCCTTTTTTTTGGAATAAAATACATATATGGTCAAATACTCCCTATTTCGTTTCAAAAGAAAATTCTTTTTATTTTTTTTGTATATATTTTTCTTTAATTTTCTTATTCTGTATAATTTCTAACAAAAAAGAAAATTATTATCTACAATGAGCTACTAGAGTAAATAAGATTTTATTATCCTTAAAAAAGAAAAAAAAAAAGATAAACCTCTTTTTTTCTAAGCATTACCAAGAAAAAGAAAAGAAATATTAATCCTTTATCTCCATATTTTATCTATATATACGGTAATATCCCTTAGTATTTATATTATTTTATCATATTTTTGATTTCATTATATGATATAAATTATAGCATATAATTATATCATCTAGATGGACAATAAACTGCCAACGTGGAAAACAAGACACGAACCTTGTACAATGACATTGTAGAATAATCTTGAAAAGGGATGTAGCGCAGCCTGGTAGCGCGTTTGTTTTGGGTACAAAATGTCGCAGGTTCGAGTCCTGTCATCCCTACCTATTACTTTTTACTTCTCTTTTGAAGACTAATAGGAAATTCATTGAAATCGATTAAAATAAGACATAATGCGTTTTTGGTACACTTTTTTCTATACTATCCATATGTTAGATCATTGCAGGCCAGAATAGTTAAAAAATTTATTGGAAAAACGCTCTTAGTTCAGTTCGGTAGAACGCAGGTCTCCAAAACCTGATGCCGTAGGTTCAAATCCTACAGAGCGTGATTCCGTCTTTCTTTTTCTTATTCGAAAACAAAGGAAAAAGAAAGTGGAATTGCGAATTTGACCTCCTGTAGGAGGTCAATCAAAAACGAAATGGTATTTAATCAAAAATCCAACTGATCACCACGTCGGTATTGTAGATATGCAGTCACGAATAATCCCGCTAAAGTAATAGGAATTAACCCTAAAACGATTCCAAATAAAAAGACTTCAATCATTTTGGTTTGTTCGAGTAAATAAAAAAGTAAGATCGATCATTAAATATTAATCTGAATTATCCTTAAATCTCAATGATTAAGGACTAAGAAAAGAATTCTCCCTTGGTACGGAAAGGAACCATGGGATACCTTTAATCCGTAAGAAAAATTTGGAGCAATTATTTAATTCAATTTATTTCTCATTTCAAATAAGTCGTATCTTATTGAAACCAATAAATAGGGCTAAGGTTATAGTTAAAGCTGCTATTAGAAAACCGAAATAACTAGTTAGAGTAAGCATTGAAATGGTTCAATTAAATATGTTTTCTTAGTCCATATGTTTATGAAGCACTTACCTAAATTTCTTTTTTTTCTTTTTGTAAATTCAAATACGATAGTAACAAAAACAAATTACCAGAATTAGTTCCAATAAAAGATTCACAACTCAAAAAAAAGTTTCAAAAAAGATTGGACTATAAAATAACTTTCGTCTTACTTAAACTTAAGTATATTATCTTACTTAAACTTAATTATATTCAAATAGGGTTAAATAGGTTTTTATAGCGAACGATCTGATCTGAGATTACTAATTTATTTTATTTTTTCTTTATTTATTTATTATTACTTAACTGATTATATTAAGTATACGAAATTGAATATCGAAAGTATTCGAAACTATTTTTGATATTCTCCCGAACAAAAATAGTAATAATGAAACAATAAGAAAAAAGACTATTATGTTAGAATTATCTCATTATGCATAAATTACTCTTAAGAAGTTGATTCTTAAAAAAAAAGTGCATCTTCTTATTTATCTTATTTCTTATTTATCCTTATTCATCTTATTTCTTATAAATAAAGTAATATGATAATGCGAAAGAATTTCCTTATTAATTAATAGAATGTTATATATATATTATATATATATATATATAATATAGTATAATCTAGTAAAATTTTAGTAAAGTAAATCTATACAATGTGAATCCATATAGGAAAAAAATTCTATTATAATTATTAACTTAGTTATTTCATTCAGATATAATCATTAACTTAGTTATTTCATTCAGATATAATCATTAACTTAGTTATTTCATTCAGATTTTTTTTATTTGCCATTCGATTTTATTCTATTTGAATTATAAGATAAAGAAAATACAATATCTAATATGAAAAAAAAACTTTCAATTTCGAACTAGAAAATCGAATCATGGGAATCTCATGAACTATATGATTCTTAATTTTTTTCTGGAAAATTCCTAAAATGAAGAAGTTAAGCTTAAATTAATCATTGTTCTAATTTCCTTTAGATTCTTATAAAAGTTTTCCTTGACGTGAAAACGATTTTATGTTAATATTTTTTTTTCTAATTCTACTACTTGATTCTTATTTATTAAAATTTCTTACAAGATTTCTGTTATAAAAGCCCGCTTAGCTCAGAGGTAGAGCATCGCTTTTGTAAAGCGATGGTCATCGGTTCGATTCCGATAGCTGGCTGGCTTCATTATCCTTTATTGGATTTTAATGAAGCCACAACTTCCTATATGAATCCATAAGATATATATATAGCTAGCTATATATATAACAGGATTTTTTAGGAAAAAATCGAAAAGTTGACCCCAATTTTTTTTAGGATTTGAACCTTAGTTTAGAGTTTAGCTTTAATTTTCGTTTTTTTGTGACTTGAATAAAATAAAAAAAAGGAAGCTTTATGTCTCGTTACCTAGGGCCTCGTTTCAAAAAGATACGCCGTCTAGGAACTTTACCTGGACTAACTAGTAAGGAACCTGAATCTAAATCCGAAATGAAAAAGCAATCTCGTTCTGGTAAAAAATTACAATACCGCATTCGTTTAGAAGAAAAACAGAAATTGCGTTTTCATTATGGTTTAACAGAACGACAATTATTTAGATATGTCCATATCGCTGGAAAGGGGCAAGGGGATAAAGCGCAAATTTTATTGCAGTTACTTGAAATGCGTTTGGATAACATCCTCTTTCGATTGGGCATGGCTTCAACCATTCCTGCAGCCAGACAGTTAGTTAATCATAGACATATTTTAGTTAATGATCGGATAGTGAATATACCAAGTTATCGCTGCAAGGCTCGAGATATCATTACTACCAAGGATAACGAAAGATCGAAACGTCTGATTCAAAATTCTATTGCTTCATACGACCGGAATAAATTGCCAAAACATTTAAATATTGACTCAGTATCATTACAGCATAAAGGACTTGTTAATCAAACAATAGATAGGAAATGGGTTGGTTTGAAAATCAATGAGTTCTTTGTCGTAGAATATTATTCTCGTCAGACTTGAACCTAAAAGGTTTATCTAATTTCGTCCTGTTTTCGACAAACAAAATCTAAAACGAAGATATTCTTTTCCTATTTAGGAACTCACATATCACAAATGGATGAACAAAAAAATACTCTTTTTTGTTTATTTTCCAAATATTTTCTATAATAGCAAAAAAGCTTCTTGTTATTGCTGGGCTCAAATAACGGATGTTCTTATTCTTAAATAACTGATGTTCTTATTCTTAAATAAACGATGTTCTTAGTTGTCGTTATTTAATACTTTCTTATCTGTATCACTTCAGGATTTATCGGAAGGGAGAGAGAGGGATTCGAACCCTCGATAGTTCAAAAGACTATGCCGGTTTTCAAGACCGGAGCTATCAACCACTCAGCCATCTCTCCCAAGGACAATCCTTATTTTATTCAAAAAATTAAAAATTACTACATCAGTTTCTTTTCTCACTATCCGATTTCATGCCTTTCTGCAGGAATATACAAGATTCAAATCTCTATTTCGATGGTTAATATAGTAGTTTTAGATAAGATCTTAGATATACATGGGCTTCAAAAATGTATTAAAAACTAACAAAATTCATGTTAAAATAGTCGAATTTCGTAATTCACTAGATTCTAATCAACTAAAAGTGAAAAAACGAAATCTTTTAAAAATTTTGTAATAAATAAGGAGGATGCTTAAATGAATAGGGATTCTATAGATATGGAGGATTTTTGGGAGGATTTTTCCCTGCCTAGGCATCACTATACCGTTGTATTTGTAAATATGCCTAAAAAAAAAAAAAGAAGGAAAAGACATATCTTTCCGCTTAAAGTAAGTCCTTTAGTAGTAAGACAAGTAGCTATTTTAATTTTGGTAAAATTGCTCATTAGTAGGAAATTTCTCTATTTTGGATTCAAAATAGTATCTTTGCGATTTATAGAAATTTTCAGATATATCAAATATATCATACATTGCAATGGTATATTAGGTTTAGTATCATATTTCATATTTTATCTATATCTATATAGAATTATATTAATAGTTAAGAATACAAAATTCCAATCCAAATTCCAATCCAAAAAAATAGAAAATTCGGATCAAACGGATAAAAATAATAAAAAATAAACTTACCATTATTATACCATTCAATACTGGAAAATTGAATGGTATAGTTTATCTTATTCTAAAAAGGTTAAACAAAAATTATAAATAAAGTCAACTTGCTAATTTTGCAATTCAAAGTTCCATCAAAATAAAGGGAGAATAATTATGATCTACAAAAATATGGTGAATATGTCCAGCGGTATCCGTTGTTTCTGTAAAGAAGGAAATGATTCAGGATCTTTTGAGTATAAATGGTTTGACAATCATAAAGAAGAACTCGTTGAATCTTGTGTCACTCATAGAGAATTTCTATTAAAAAATGCAAGTGTACTGATATATTATGCAGAGGACTTGAAATGGACTTTGTCTTCTTTAAAAGAGGACCACTATCAAGTTCTTGTGGAAAAAATAGGTTATTACGATCTACTAAATCGGCCTATTTATGACGATCTAATAATCTTCGATCGTCAAGACAATTATATAATGTTTATATATAGCGATATGGAATTCGAGAGGGAATTTTGGGTTACCTATTGGAAAAGCGAAGATGAATGGCAGATTTCTTTTGCCAATAGAGAAAACCTTATTGAGTATTCGAGAATAGAGGGTGAGTTTACGCTTCAACAGTTTGGAGTCAATCCTTTGAGAAAGATAATTTTCGATATGGAGCTTTTATTGCGTTATAAAATCAATTTCGATAAACTTTTTCAAAAGGATGAAGTCAATAAAGTGAATGAAGATGAAAATCAAGTCAACCCAGGTTCCAATGATTCCGATGATTCCGATGATTCCAATGATTCCAAGGATTCCAAGGATTCCGAGGATTCCGATGATTTCGAGGATTCCAAGGATTCCAATGATTCCGAGGATTCCAATGATTCCGATGATTTCGATGATTCCAAAGATTCCGATAATTCCAAAGATTCCGATGATTTCAATGAAGAAAAAAAGATCTCTTACTCTGATTACAATAGTGATAAAGAGCCATCGGATCTAGATTTGAATAGTGAGAAAAGATCATCTGGTAAAAGTGGTGTGACGAACGATAAAAACGATGATCCGTTTGCAGCTAGCGAAGATTTATGGGTTCAATGTGAAAAGTGTTATGAAGTAATTTATGAACCAGATTATTTGAAAAATTTAAGCGTTTGTACACTATGTGGGTTTCATGCGCGAATGAGTAGTTTCGATAGGATTACACTTTTGATTGATAAGGGAACTTGGTGCCCTATGGATGAAAATATGCTTTCAGTAAATCCTCTTGGATTTTATAAAGAGAGAAACTTAGTTATAGAAGAGGAAGAAGAGGACGAAGAGTTTAACGAGGACGAAGAGTTTAATGAGGACGAAAATGGGGTTATTTCAGAGGAAGAAGAGGACGAAGAGGACGAAGAGTTTAACGAGGACGAAGAGTTTAATGAGGACGAAGAGTTTAATGAGGACGAAAATGGGGTTATTTCAGAAAAAGAAGAGGTTATTCCAGAAAAAAATGAGGTTATTCCAGAAGAAGAAGAGGTTATTCCAGAAGTCTCTAAAGATTTTATGATATTATATCTTGACACTATGAAGAGTTATCGATTTATCCATCAAGCTCTAATTTCACAAATTGAAGATATAGGGTTAATTGAAGATATAACATCAAAAGAAGATACGGAAGATACAATATCAAAAGAAGATACGGAAGATACAATATCAAAAGAAGATACGGAAGATACAATATCAAAAGAAGATACGGAAGATACAATATCAAAAGAAGATACGGAAGATACAATATCAAAAGAAGATACGGAAGATACAATATCAAAAGAAACAGAAAGCGATGACGCTATTATGAGCAACCCTAAGGCTTTTTTTAGAGCTTTTACGGAAAATCATGAGGTTCTTATGCGCCGCGCTAAAGATTTAGTCAAAAAAAACAAATATGCAATTTCACAAATTCGAGAAGAAAAAACGGAAACTTCGGAAGATCTTATAAGAATTTTTGAAGATCTTATCGAAACTTCAGAGAATCCTATTCAAACTTCAGAAGGTCCTATTGAAACCTCTGAAAATGATATGGAAACCTCTGAAAATGATATTGAAACCTATGAAGAATGCATCCTGCGTTATCAAGAGAAGACAGGTTTAACAGAAGCCGTTCAAACGGGGATAGGTGAACTAAATGGTATTCGCGTAGCAATTGGAGTTATGGATGCTGGGTTCCTAGCAGGTAGCATGGGGTCCGTAGTAGGTGAGAAAATAACACGTTTGATTGAATACGCTACTTTCAAATTTTTACCTCTGATTCTCGTATGCGCTTCTGGGGGAGCACGCATGCACGAAGGAATCTGGAGTTTAATGCAAATGGCAAAAATATCTTCCGCTTTATATAATCATCAAATAGTTAACAATTTATTATATATAGCAGTTCTTACATCCCCTACAACTGGTGGGGTAACGGCTAGTTTTGCTATGTTGGGAGATATCATTATTGCAGAACCAAATGCTCTGATTGCATTTGCAGGTAAAAAACTAATTGAAGAGGTGCTTAAGATAGAGGTGCCTGAAGATGCACAAACGACTGAAATTTTATTTCCTAAGGGCTTATTCGACCTAGTTGTGCCGCGTAAGATTTTAAAGGGTGTTCTGAGTAATTTACTGCGTATGCACTCTTCCTCTTACTTTTTTTTACCTTAATAAGGTGATTTTAGACTCTGCCTTCTTAAGAATTTAATTTTGGATTTGGAATAGAAACCACGGTGAGATTTACTCAATCTCACCATGGTTTCTATTCCAAATTTATTACAATAAAATACTATAAATGGAATGCTATTTTATTTATTTGCATTTTTTTATATTCATTATATATATATAAGTTTTAGTTAGACAGATTAGTTTTAGTATTAGTTTTAGTATTAGTTTTAGTTACATATTCTATAAGTAAGTTACATATTATGTATATATTACTATTATTATGTATTAATATGATCATGCATATATTTTATGTATATATTATGAATATTAGGTATTAATTTGACTATTAGATATAATTGGAATATTCGATAGTAATTTTGTGAATTTTACTTCCATTTTATTATTTATTTTTTTTTAGTATTTAATATATATATATATATATTCTTTTAAATATATTCTTTATTTATTTATATAATTCTTTATTATTATTATATA